ATAACATAAAAAAAGTTGGAAATTCATCCAGTCAACATAATCATAATATTAGATTCATAGAAATGATAAAAGGATGCTTTGTTTCTGATGATGTTTTTGAAAAATGGAATCCCTTGATTGATTCATAGTATCTGTTCCGCCATAGTATGAGGGCCCCTTCCGAAACAAGAAGAAAGAAGGAATCAATTGATTTTTTGGATGACACAGGATTTCTACAGATGAGACATCCTGCAAACCATTTCTATACTAATTTAATTGAACCTTACTCTACTCTATTCTATAAAAATTCTATAAAAAGAAAATTTCATCAAGTCAAAAAAGACTCTTAATGTTCCGGTTGAAAGGGGAAAATCTTGGATTTTTGCACATATCCAAATCCTTATTTATTATCTCATCTTAAAATTTTTTTTTTTACTTGAAATTTTATAAGTTCGTTGAAGAAGTTCTATTTGTTTACTAAGCCATCCCCCTTTTTTGTTTGTCCGCCACTTCTTATGAATCTAAAGAAAGAGGTTCCGATAGACCTGGAAAAGAAAACAGTAATCTTTGACGAACAAGATCAAGAATCATTATTATTTCGACACAAGAAAAGGGCAGAAAATTCCTTTTCTTGTGTCGAAAATTAGGAAGACAAGTAATCCCTCCCAGAATCATTCTTTCATTTATCCCTTGCCGCGTATTCTCTTCCTACTTAATGTTATGCCGCCTATTGTCTATTAGAATTCGATTCTATTAGATAGAAAAAACTATTGATGCATTCCATGGCATTTACAATCTGGCAATAAGAAGCGTCACACCGCTCCAATTTGGATTGAAAAAAAAAAGGGGGGGGGGGTCAAGTAGTCTTCTTCGCAATATACATACTATTACTAGGAATGGGATACAAGCAATTCCCGGCATCTCGCAGAAAAGCAGTATAAACAAAGCAAGACAAGGGGCTTTCCATATTTTTTTGGATCATACATAATTGCATTGATCAACAATAATTCGGCCCTTTTTACCAACTTGATGAATCCGTGGATCTAGAAATTCATTTCGGACAATTGAACCTTCTCAAACTGTTTCTTTTTGAGAACCAAAAAGATTTGTGCTAGGATAACAGATGCCAAGAAGAACAACAAACCTTGGACACGTAATGGATCTTGAAGTACTATTTCTGCATCTCCCTGACCAAATCCACCCACATTGGGATTACTCGTTAATGGCTGATCAAGCTTGATGGATTCACCCTCTGAAACAAGAAGTTCTGGTCCTGGAGGTATAATATCAACCACTTGGTGTCCATCCGATGCATCGGCTATGCTTATTTCATATCCCCCTTTTTCTTTACGTACTATTCTGCTTACTATACCTGCTGCTGTAGCATTATAGACTGTATTGTTACTCTTGCTCCCGTCGGGATAAATCTGACCCCTTCCCCTGTTCCCGCCTACGTATATGGGATATTTTAAGAAGTGAACGTCTTTCTTAGTAGAAGGGTCCGGAGAAAGAATGGGAAAGACGATTTCACTATATTTCTGACCAGGAACAGGACCCACTACAAGAATATTTCTTTTAGTGGGGCGATAGCTCTGAAAAGACAGATTGCCCATCTTTTCTTTCAGCTCGGGAGAAATACGATCGGGGGGAGCTAATTCGAATCCCTCGGGTAAAATAAGGACAGCCCCCACATTCAAAGCCCCCTTTTTACCATTAGCAAGAACTTGTTTCAGTTGCATATCATAAGGGATTCTAACAACTGCTTCAAATACAGTATCAGGAAGCACAGCTTGTGGAACCTCAATATCCACGGGCTTATTAGCTAAATGGCAATTGGCACATACAATACGCCCGGTTGCTTCTCGTGGATTTTCATAACCCTGCTGCGCAAAAATAGGATATGCATTTGAAATAGATGTCCGAGTTATTACATATATCATGATCAATACGGAAATGAATCGAGTCATCTCTTTCTTTACCCAGGAAAAGGTATTTCTATTTTGCATGGTCCAATAATTGATCCCGGAAATTTCTACAATAAATTAGGTAGGTAGCTAGCATAGTTCCCTATCCATGATTCTGCCATTGTACTGGAATAATTGTACTGAAGTATAGTAGGAACCCCCTGGGCGGGTAGAAGTATAAAGAGTGAGTAAGCTTCAAAACGGTTTGTTTATGTACGAAGTAGCATCATGATTTGATTGATATCAGCAGATCAAATGAGTTCTTCATTCATTCATTGAATGATAAATCACTACAAGTGAAGGAGATACACGATTTAAATAATGGAAGATCCAATATTTCAAAATTGTATCTAGAATGACTGGAAAAGTGGAAACAAGACCAGATATAATTTGATCATTATGAGCAAATCCAAAATCTTTGTAGACCGAACCAATCATTAGTTCCCACCCCCGGGGTGAGTGGAATCCGATACATAAATCAGTTAATAAAAGAATAGAAAAAGCCTTTATTGTGTCGCTTAAGTTATAGAGGAATTCCTGAACCCAAGAATTCAGAATGACAAGTTCTTCATTACCCAGAATAGAATAACCACTTAGAATAGCAAAACAGATTATATTTGTCGAGAAATCCAAAATGATATGGATATGATCTTCGTTGTGCATTTTGACCAATTGCATCGTCTCTTTGTGGATTCCTATACGAAGCTTTTGTATCTGTGTCTCCGGGTACTCTTTTATCATTTCATCCAACAGGAATAGTTGTTCTAATTCTACGAATCTTTCTAGAACGTTCTTTTCTTGAATATCATTCAAAAAAGTTTCGGATTGTCCGGTATTCCACCAATTAGTAACCCAAGGTTCCAGACTTTTATTAAATGAGAGAGAGATCCACCAGGGCAAAAAGACTATAGATGCAAGATACGGGAGGGGAGTCAATGCTTTCTTTTTTGACACTTTTCATCTGTGAATTGTTAATGAACCCGCTTCATTCGCCGACTCTATCTGATCCGATATTTCTATGAAGCATGAGTTCTATAACAAGGTATGGAACCTATGGATCTATTCCTTTTTTTTTTTTTGAATTGTTTAGTCCTTGGATCTAGAAAGAATATAGAAATAGAAATAGAATAAGGGCCCGTTTCGAATGAAGAAATAATCAAATACTTTTCCCAGATATCTCAGTTGGTCAAATTTGAACCAATTCTATCTTCATTTGTTCTTTCGATGAATGCCCAAAAGAACCGCTTGAAATAATGAATATTATTTTTATTTCGAGACGAAAGAACTCCCCTCAATTATTTTTTCGAAATTTTCACTGGCTACCCACGACCCAGGAATAATTGAGGGGATATTTCTGAAAAATATTAATGATGAAATCCGAAATAGGTGACAAAACGAGAGAGAAATTGGATAGTTATGAGAGATCTAAACGTTTGGTTATCCAGGAGCTAAAGAAAGGATCAAAAAAGAAACATCGATTGACAAAAGAAAGATAATTAACGAGATATGATACATCTGTATCTAATGTATTAATCCAAAGTATTGGCCCTAAAAAAAGAAATTATGTATTCTGAAATGCTCTGATATGTGTGATGAATACATACTTATTTTATTAGACTTGTTACTAGTAGAATTGAGTTCTATATGCAGAAAAAGGAGTTTTGGTCGATCAAAATTGCTTCTTTCTTATTATGATTATGGTTGTTCCGTATACGTCCGCCTGCTTTATTCTATGGGCCACAGAAGGATTACCAACGGAACGGGGGAAATAGAATCTAACATGTTTTGTTCGAATGAACGTTCCGAAGAAGCTTCAGTTATATTTAAAAGGGGGTTCCTGGGTCCCTTCCCTCATGCTGAGAAAGCATTCATTCCCTTCATTTCAAAATACTTCAATTGGCACGCGCAAGAAATAGGCCAATTCGGCAGCTTTTTGTTCAATTTCTCGTGGAGTCAAATTTTCGTCAGTACGGGTCAAGGGAATGGCGCCCTGGCCTCTGATTTCCATATAAAGGACACGTCGAGGATAAAGACCCTCTTTAACTTCCATTCTGATCGATTGAATCTCTCTCATAAGGAATCGAAGGAAGATGCGACGATTTATTCCAGGAAATCCCCAACGAAAAATACACACTATTCCTTCTTTTCTATCGAATCGATCATAACCGCTACCTACATTCCACGAAATTGTGCACCACAAATAAGAACTAATGAACAGACCTGCGATCCCATAGAAAGACATCACGATTCCTTGGGGAAAAAAAATGATTTGCTGAGACGGGAATAAAGATATCAGATTCCTACCAAGATAACTGGAAGTTCCAACCAATAAGAATCCTAGTGAACCTAAAAAAAGGATACAGGCCCAGCAGAAATTACTGGTTTTTCGAGACCCTGTTATAAGTTCTATCCATATACGTTCTGATCGATAGTTCATACTAGATCCAGTTGCATCCTATTGGAATTGAGAGAAGAGAATAAGCCAAATTAATTTGATTTTACTTTTTTTATTTTGCTCCCGAAGTAACTCTCATCAACTAGCACTATTATGACGCGAACTATTAGGAGTAATTCATCGAATTGGTTAGATATAAAATAATAACATCCCCTTCGTATAATACCACCACTATGTATATCTACATAATATAGATACGTTAACTTTCTATTTCAGATATCCGCTCTGATCCATTTTAAAACAGCTATCCCCCCATATACATGCATTTATCCATATATAATGTATCCGCATGTATAATCACTTTTTTATTTGTGCCCGGAGGGAGCCACATGTCGTATCATATTCCACTAAATGGATATCCCTATTATGATCCAAGTCCAAGTGTTGAAATAAATTGATGAAATTTTGTCCTATCAGGTCTAAACAATCTTGTTTTTTTGAACATGAAGAGATAAAGAAGCCATTGCAATTGCTGGAAACACTAAGCCCACTAAAGGCACAAAAATAGAGGGTAAATTGAAATCTGTCATAGAATGGGTGCCTCGATTTAATATTTGTACCTGTTATAAAGATATCTTATCTTATGATAAGTATATCTATTATAAGTATTATTAAGTAGATAATAAGTGCAAGGAATGTAGAGCTAAATAAGTGTATCTATTCACCTTTCTACAAGAAATAGATGGATGATAATCCGCTTTATTATTCTTGTTCTACCGCCCTTATCTTCTAATAAAGAGTTTCTTACGAGTTTCCTAAGGATTTGTTAGAATCCGATCCAACAGGAATTCATAGTCAAAAGTGTAGGTCCTCGGGAGATATAAAAATATGCAACACTTCCCTTATAGATTTGAATTATTCTATATATATTAATACGATATATATTAATATGAAAGAAGGGAACATGAAATTCTTTTGATTTTTTTTTCCCAATTCCATTCCGCGGAAGGAAGAATTCACTCTTTTCCTCCTGATAGGGGGTTCCTGATTACTAATCATGAATAGGGGTAGGATAAAAAATCTGCATCAAAAAAAGTAATTATCCGAAACTTCCTATAGAACTTATGTTACCAAAGAAAACTCCACTCTTCTTATTTTTTTTTTTACTTTGATTCCGATGAACTAAAGTTCGCTACAAATAACTGAGCCTAGCGCTCTACTTTAATTTTGATTCAAGGGAAAGAAACCGTGTAGCTGAAATAATTCACTCAGAACGCCCTTTAAAGGATTACGTGGTACGATTGGATCAAATAAGCCCTTATGGAATAAATACTCAGCTGCTTGTGAACCGTCAGGTACTGTCTTATTCAATGTTTGTTCAATTACTCTTTTCCCCGCAAATGCAATGTAGGCATTGGGTTCAGCAATAATAATATCTCCCAACATACCAAAACTGGCCGTTACTCCGCCGGTTGTAGGAGATGTAAGGATTGATACATAGAATAACTTTTTATTGAATTGATAATCATATAAAGCGGAAGATATTTTAGCCATTTGCATCAAACTCAAACTTCCTTCTTGCATGCGTGCTCCTCCAGAAGCACACACCATAATAACAGGTAGAGATCTATTAGCAGCATATTCGATCAACCGGGTGATTTTCTCGCCTACTACGGATCCCATACTACCCCCCATGAACTGAAAATCCATAACCCCAATGGCTATGGGAATCCCATTTAGTTGACCTATGCCTGTTTGAACAGCCTCAGTTAAACCTGTCTTTCTTTGATACGAATTGATACGATCTCTATAAGGTTCCTCTTCCGAGTGAAATTCAATGGGGTCAATAGAGACCATGTCTTCGTCCATAGGATCCCAAGTGCCCGAATCAACCGAAAGTTCGATTCTATCTGAACTACCCATTTTCAAATGATATCCACATTGTTCACAAATATTCATTTTTGACCTAAAAAATTTCTTATAATTTAATCCATAACAATTTTCGCATTGAACCCATAAATGTCTGTATTTTTTATTTCCATCGAAATCATTAGATCTTCCTCTTATATTGAAATCACTGCCATTACCGCCAGTTCTTATACTAGAACTCCCCCTGTCACTATCACTTACACTTTCACCACTACAAATGTAACTATAAATATAACTGTAAATGTGATTGTCGCTACCACTCGAAATGTACTTATCAATACTGATTTCAGAACGAAGATAACTATCAATGCAACTATTAATGTGATTATTCCAACTATACGTAGTATCATACATATAATGATCATAGTAGCGATTGTCACTCTTAGACCCGCTATTCAGATAACTAGAAAAAGCAGTTTCTAGTTCACTCAGAAAAGAACTATCATTGTCAATCTCAAAAACCCGATTTTCAATATCAAAATATACGGAATAACTGTTACCATTACTATCCCTAACTAAAAAAGTGTCATCAGAGATGAAACTCCAAATGTCCCTGACACCGAAAAAATGATCAACATTACTGCAACTATTACTTTCGCGCCAACCATGATTATGATTGTTTTTATTCGTATCATTTAGAATGGGATCTTCACTTCCACTGGTATTTCCAACAGGACGACCAAGACTGTCCATTGATTTACCTAGCCCACACCTGTGTTCTAACTCCTCGTTAGACAACATTGAATTGAACCACCATTTTCCCATAGATCCTTCCTGCCCCCTATTTGAAAATACAATAAATGAATAGTCATTCGACGAAAAATCATTTTACTATTTCATTTCCTATCGGAATACGCATATAGATCCAATCACTAGGATTATTAACTAATAACGAGTAACTATTGAACGAAAGAAATGATTTTGTGGGAATCGGGAGTATCAATTCACTATATATGAATATGATATGATGGAACCTTTTCTTCAATTATTATAAATAGAAGATAGGCTTCTCCCATGTTGTGTACAAACTCTCATCGAAAAGATAAATATTTGTTCCCTCCTAGGAAGGATTCATTTTCGTATAATCTCGTATAATAATAAGTTTCTAATGCAACACGGAATGAAAAGGACAATATACAGGATGAGTAGAAGAAGTTGTGACCCTTGGCTCGATCTATGGTCCGAAACAACGGGATAGAAAAGGATCCACCAATCCTAAGGATCCATAGGATT